ACCCATCATTGGTTTGATCATTGATAAGGTGAATACCCAGTCCCTTCAATGCTAGGCATAATGAGGATAAGGACCTCAAAATAACCTCTTTTCGTCCTATGAACTTTAAGGTGTATGAAGTATCATATTTGACTCTTGGGGCGGATTGATAGAGACTCCATTTAACTTAGGTTGATCTAGGCCGGAGGCAGACCTACGTCAGGGTAACCCTTCTTTGAAACACTTTGGTATTGCTCCCGGATCAGAATTCAAATAATGAATCCGAGCGCATGGAGCCATCTCGTTATCTTCCTGTCAAGAAAAAATATGGTGGACTAGCCGATCTTTTTATCAGTTAATGAAAGAGCCCAATGCAAAAAAAAACGCATGTTGGGTCTTTGAAACAGTTCGAATCATTTCGATAATAATAAGTTTGATCTGTTTTACCGAGAAAGTCTACGGTTCGAGTCCGTATAGCCCTATACATTTTTGTATTCATTTCCTAATTAGTGCGTGTGACCGGCCGGTTGATTGTTCCATAGAAATGGAATCATTCCCACAGGATCACGGAGATCCCTCGGGGCTTGAAAACAATAATTTATTCCAATGGATCCAATCGGATCGGTATTTTCAAATCTCGGATAAACAAACCCATTCTTCTTCATTAATCTTCGTCTGTGAATGACATACGGCCTTTTTCCTCTTTTATTTGTCCATGATCCAAGATTTAGTGATACACCTTTGCTTTGGTATACCCAAGTCAATTTAATTTATGAAGTCAAAATCATAACATGAGCCTGGCTCAAGAAAAACTCCAACCTGACCCAACCAAATCAAATCCAAATTCAATCTAATAATAAGTCACATTATCTAGAACCTATTCTTGTTCTTGTATTTGTAGAAAAGCCAGAGTTTCAAAAACGAAGCTCTTTGGTAAGTTTCATTGTACAATAGGCTTTTCTTCGTATAACCGGCTTAGCAAAGCAAGTAGTCATTTTTCTGTACAATACTTAAACTTATAACTTATTTTTTTTTTATTCCAATCTACCCAATCCAATTTGTTCATCATTCCAATTCTACCAATGCAGACTTTATCTAAAAAGATTAGGGCCCATTTGAACTTGGATGAGTTAGGAATCCCCCGACGTATCGCCTTTTGGCAGAACAACAATCCCAATTCATTGTTTTAGAGACAATGAATTGGTCCTAAATGTATCAACGCACCCTCTTCTATTTCTATGTTCTATGAGTTGGTTTTGGGATGGGGAGATTTTGTCTATCGAATCGTTCGACAACGCATGATTCCATTCGAAGTATCTTCTGTAAATCATTTACGATTCAGCCGACTCTACCATTAAGCTATGCCCCATTTTGTAGGTTTGCTTCAAAAGAAACGTTTTTTGTTGTCACGAAACCTAACTCGTTGGTTGGTCCTGCTAGGTGTTATTATTACATTAAATAAATAAGTATTTCGAGTCGTTCCAAATCACGATCTTTAGTCCTAGAAATGGGTCTGAAATGATTCTTTCAAGACTTCTAACTCGGGGGTAAAGCCGGGGCCGGGGTAGTACAGGTCCAAAGTTTCCTAATTTGGGTATAGGAACCCATGAGTTTTTATATGTAAGGGTTCCTCACAATTCAATGGATTGAATCAAATCAATTAAGTATAAATCTGGGACAGGGAGAGAGAATCGAATCGGTCGATGCATTCCGTTTTCGTATCCGTATCAAATCAATAGAAACAATAATCCTCTATCCGGATCTTAATGAAAAGAATACACCAACACAGCCACGTAGAATATACCATAAATCCCGAGATGGAAATTCCTAGAAATTCTATTCCATCTGACTACTGACTATATTCTAAATCACTAAGAAAAAAAAAAGAGAGAGAGAGAAAAAATGGGCCAGACCTCCTCTTTGGCTCTATTATATTAATAGAATATTGAAATTATTTATGTTTAATATTTCATTTAATCTTATTTGAATAATATTGTTTGAATATTATTTCAATTTCAATTCATATTATTTAAAATATTCTTTAAAAAAAATTCCTTAATTCCTTTTTTTGTTTGATAGAAAACCCGAGGCAAGGTAGGAGAGAGTTTGATTTGTATAATAGCATTATATGTCTACACCATATCTAAATAGAATCGAAGTAAGTGTAAGTGGGATTCCGTTGGATGAATCTTGGGACGATACATGACCCACAACAAGTAAACAAACGAAACTATGTGGTTTGATCAAAATTGTTGTTTCGACTAATGCAGTTATGGATGAATTGAGAATTCCAATTTGAATCAACTAATTCGGTATATTCCACATTAATAGGAGTGCTTCTATGTTTCTGCTTCACGAATATGATATTTTCTGGGCATTTCTAATAATATCAAGTGTTATTCCTATTTTGGCATTTCTAATTTCCGGAGTTTTGGCCCCGATTAGTGAAGGACCAGAGAAGCTCTCTAGTTATGAATCGGGCATAGAACCGATGGGGGATGCTTGGTTACAATTCCGAATC